CACTTCAACTATTCGTATCAAATAAGGAATACAATACTTCCGAGTTGAAGAGAAGTATCCAAAAAACATGTCTTATTTTTTCAATAATCCATATTTGTAGCAATGAAATACTATTGTCCTCCCCGATATATGATCAATTACAAATATCTATGATATGTCTTCTCTATAAAGGACCGGAAATACCTTGCTTACGTATCATTGGAAAGTGCATTAACATAAATACGGCAGTAAGGAGAGGCAATACAAAAGTGTGTAAACTATAAAAACGAGTTAAAGTGGATTGGCCCACACTAGCACTTCCACGTAATAACTCTACTAAAGGCGATCCTATTACAGGAATAGCTTCAGGTACGCCTGTCACGATTTTTACTGCCCAATAACCAATTTGGTCCCGAGGTAAGGAATAACCAGTTACACCAAAAGATGCAGTCAATACAGCCAAAACCACACCCGTAACCCAAGTTAATTCGCGAGGTTTTTTAAATCCACCTGTGAGATACACACGAAATACGTGCAGGATCATCATGAGAACCATCATACTTGCTGACCATCGATGAACTGATCGGATTAACCAACCAAAGTTGGCCTCAGTCATGATGTATTGAACAGAGGAAAAAGCCTCTGTAACGGTTGGACGATAGTAAAAAGTCATAGCAAAACCCGTAGCTACTTGTACTAGAAAACAAGTAAGTGTGATCCCCCCTAAACAATAAAATATGTTGACATGAGGAGGAACATATTTACTAGTTATATCATCTGCAATCGCCTGAATCTCAAGACGTTCTTCAAACCAATCATATACTTTATTGAGATAGGTAACCCAATGGAACTCCCCCTCTGAGAACCGTATATGAGAATTTCATCTCGTACGGCTCAAGCGGAAACACACAAATACTGATTTCAACGGATATATAATAGAAAGTTAAAAACTTCATTAACCACTTGATTCGATTTGCCTCGAAGATACGAAGTAACAAAAATCCGGAATCTCTTCTTTGTGATGATAATGCCAAAAAATATCAAGTTGGCTCATCTGTCTTTCTTTATGTTGATCGTTACAGGCCTCTTGAATCTTCTCTTCCCTATTTTTTATTTGTTATTTGATTTATTGTTTTTTTTTGTGCGTACTGCGGATTTACTCTTGTTTTACTATTGATAGGAATTCTCTTGTTGAGACCCTATGAATCAATTGAAACCTCAGATTCATACTAGAACCACGATGATTTAGCCTCAAGCTAAACTCAAAGGTTCTCTGAGTAAGAACCTTTGATGATCACTTATTGAATGAATGGATGTAATGACTCAACAAAATCTAGAGAAAGAGTTATCCTTCGGTCAAAATAAATCTGAAGGAATAAAATTCGTTTGATTTAGGAAATACCTATTTGAATTTTTTTGAGTCCGGTTGCGAGGTCTGAATAAATAGTAGGTATGAATCATAGTTCAAATATTTCTTTTCTTGATCTATTCTATATATTCCGTGCTCCAGATACTAGAATAAATATCCGACGAGGTAGAATCATCTTGATAGAGATAACAGGTCCATTCTATGTATTATCAATAGGATCAATTATAACAAGTCACACACTCATATTCCGGAAATACCGAAACAAATAAATTTCACGGTCGAACTACCAGAATAGAATGGTCTAGAAATCCAAGTCTAAAGTAATTTTTTCTTTGATTGAAAGACTAGGACTTCATAGTTCTTATAAACCTAACTCATTGAAATTCCATCCAGTAAAACGGAAGAATTATAAATTTCCAAAATAATAGATAGGAATATCGCAAATAGAGCCATTGCGACCCCCATAAGTGGTGTAGTCCCCCATCCCGGAGCTACTTTACCATATTCCGAATTCAATGGTTTCAATAAATCCCCTACAGTAGTTCGTCTTGGCCCAGATCTAGAACTATCCTCAACGGTTTGTGTAGCCATAAATCCTATTTAATGATTGGTTGAGATCTGTTGACTTTGTATACTATTCCGTTGTAGTTGTAAATAAACGATCTTATCGTAGATCCATTGTGATCTTGAAATTATCTAAAAATGGAAACAGCAACCCTAGTCGCCATCTCCATATCTGGTTTACTTGTAAGCTTTACTGGGTACGCCTTATATACCGCTTTTGGGCAACCCTCTCAACAACTAAGAGATCCATTCGAAGAACACGGGGACTAGTTGAAGTAATGAGCCTCCCAATATGGGAGGCTCATTACTTCAATTAAATTATTTCGAAAGGTTATTTCATTTTTTAGTCGGAACCTTAGGTGGTTCTCGAAAAAAGATAGCGAAAAAAATTATCCCTAAAGTCGAGACTAAAAGGAATGTATAAACCAATGCTTCCATGGATTCGATCGTGGTTTACAATTATAGCTTCCACACCTATTCATTTGGGATCATTTACCATATCATATAAAGAAAGAAAAAAAGTCAAAGAAAAGATGGTGATTCAAGTCAAGATTTCTCTGATACCCAATGTCAAATAAAAAAAAATAGAGGCGAAAGATACCACAACAATGTCGTATCAGACTACTTGTCTCCTTGTAGTTGGATCTCCAAGTTTTTGGAATGTTCCAAATTCCACTTGAGCATCCAAATCTGGATCAATACCAGCAAAAACATCTCTGAACAAGGTTCTAGCGCCATGCCAAATGTGTCCGAAAAAGAAGAGCAAAGCAAACGTAGCATGCCCAAAAGTGAACCAACCCCTTGGACTGCTACGAAAAACACCATCGGATTTCAAAGTAGCCCGATCTAATTCAAAAATTTCACCTAATTGGGCACGTCTAGCATATTTTTTCACAGTAGCAGGATCAGAATAACTTACTCCATTAAGTTCGCCACCATAGAACTCAACAGTAACACCTACTTGTTCAACACTATACTTTGATTCTGCCCTTCTAAAAGGAACATCAGCTCTCACAATTCCGTCTTCATCTACCAAAACTACCGGAAATGTTTCAAAAAAAGTAGGCATACGACGTACAAAAAGCTCGCGCCCTTCTTTATCTCTAAAGACGGGGTGTCCTAACCATCCAACAGCAATTCCATCCCCATTGTCCATTGAGCCTGCTCTGAATAATCCCCCCTTTGCCGGATTATTACCAATATAATCATAAAAAGCTAATTTTTCGGGAATTTTAGACCAAGCTTCCGATAAACTAAGATTTTCGGCTAGCCCGGCACTAACTCTTCGATATATTTCTTGCTGAAAGTATCCCTGATCCCACTGATAACGAGTAGGACCAAATAATTCGATTGGGGTAGTTGCTGAACCATACCACATAGTTCCAGCAACAACAAAAGCTGCAAAAAAAACAGCAGCGATACTACTGGAAAGTACAGTTTCAATATTGCCCATACGTAATCCTTTGTATAGACGTTGAGGCGGACGAACACTAAGATGGAATAGGCCTGCTAATATGCCCAATGTACCCGCTGCAATATGATGAGAGGCTATTCCTCCCGGAACAAAAGGATCAAAACCTTCCGCGCCCCACGCTGGATTTACAGATTGTACTTTTCCAGTTAGTCCATAAGGATCGGACACCCATATTCCAGGACCATACAAACCTGTTACATGAAATGCGCCAAAGCCAAAGCAAGCTACCCCTGAGAGAAATAAATGAATTCCAAAGATCTTGGGCAAATCCAAAGAAGGTTTTCCCGTACGTTCATCACAGAATATTTCTAGGTCCCAATATACCCAATGCCAGATAGCTGCCAAGAAGCACAAACCGGAAAACACTATGTGTGCCCCTGCCACACCTTCATAACTCCAAATACCCGGATTTGTTATAGTTCCTCCTGAAATACTCCAACCACCCCACGAATTGGTTATTCCTAAACGAGTCATGAAGGGTATAACGAACATACCTTGTCTCCACATCGGATCAAGAACGGGATCAGAGGGATCAAAAACCGCTAATTCATATAAAGCCATCGAACCAGCCCAACCAGAAACTAGAGCTGTATGCATTATATGAACAGAAAGCAATCGACCGGGATCATTCAATACGACAGTATGAACACGATACCAAGGTAAACCCATGGAAATACCTCTTTATCAAAGAAAAATAGACACTATGCCACTTTATTTTATCGCATTGGAAAAGACTATATATACTAACCATGTACCTAACCTTTTCAGTAGATTCCGTATCAGAAAGGATTAATATTTATTCCATTCCATTGAAAATAACGTGAAAATAACGGAACAATTTTGTTCGTAAGAACAAAGAGAAGCAGATCTATTCTATACCCGATAAGTACCAATACGCAATGGGAGGATTGGTCCCATTTTTGGGGAACGAATGGATAGATACTTGTTTATCATTTGAACGATCGATTTCTTCGTTCAAATTTTTTCTTTATTCATTCTGTCTTACTCTATAAACTTTCCAATCTATGTATCAAATAGAATAAAGAGAAAAAAGGGATGAAGACAATAAACCATTGATTGTTACGTTTCCATATTAAAGTGAAGTATAGTACTAAATTTTTTTCTTAAATTTAATGCCCATTGGTGTTCCAAAAGTACCTTTTCGGAGTCCTGGAGAGGAAGATGCGGTTTGGGTTGACGTATAGTGCGACTTGTCAGACATATTGGGTCATATGGGATTTACCCGTTCTCTCCCCTGATCGAGATATCCTCTGTTTCGCCCAAGAGATATTGTATTGAGTGAGGCATCAATCAATCATTCGGAGCGTGAAGTGCAATTAGATCAATTTATTTTATATTGGGGATCAATATTATAAATTTAGAAGAATTTATGGTTTACTTGGACTGATAAAATAAAGTATCCAGGCTCCGTTCAGAAAATACCAAATCGATAACAAATTGTTAATATAATATATGTATGATTACCACTTGTATCATAAATGATTCTTATACCTACTATTACTATAGTAGTGATAGTAGTGATCCCAAATTGCCGACCAACGGAATAGTATGATGAATACATCAAATAGTTTTGGGAAAGCAAGACACAAAATT